CTGCCGGAGCATAAGTATACATATACAAAGGTATATACGATCTAGAACTAGAAGAATAGCCAAAAAGATTACGGCATTAGGGAATTGTAAAAAAAAAAAAGGAAAGAGATCTAAAAGATCTTTTTCCTAAAATGTATGTTTGGCCTCTTCCCTCCGAGTAAAATCTTATTTTTATTTTGTTTGTTTGAGGAAATTCAAATATTAGGAGTCATAATCTGAATAAGAATTTTTATGGATTTAATTTATGATACCGATGGGCGATTAAAAAAGATGCTCTATAGAGCGATTTCCATTTCAATCGATTTGATTCAATTCATTGACCAAACGAAAATATTAATTTCTTATTCAATTGAATAAGAAATTAATACAGAAATTAACATAATAATAATTAACAAATAATTAGCATAATATAATAATATAGGAAGGAAATAGAATATAAATAGAAAGGAAATAGAATATAAATAGAAAATCAAGTTCAATTTAGTTTAAATTACACAAACTTAGATCAACCAAGTATTGACTGATATTTCTAGGCAATGCTTCGAACTAATGAATTGATCCATTTCTATTGATCACCCCAGTATTGAATAATAATAATAAAATTGAAAGGGTTTGTTTAGTCGAGGGGGGTTGAACTAGGTGTATGCAATAGAATTCCAACTTCCTTTGGTGGATGGTGGGAAAAACAATTTCTGAAAAACAATTTCTATAGTCCGATTGGGTCTACGATACAAATAGTGGGTTTCCATTATAGAAGAAACACATGTATATGTGAGATTAGATATTAACTAGTTATATCTGAACTAAGTTATATCTAAAAGATATATCGAATCTGTCTTACTATATGTATATGTGAATTTCGATAAGGATTGAAATAGAAATCGTTCCCTTTCGCCTATAAATATGAATTGAATATTGAATGAAGAAAGAGATTCAATCAAGAAAAACAAAATGAAGAATGGTTCATAACCAATAAAGACATGGAAAAGCAAAAGTCGTATGGATTTACAAAAACTCGTAGCTAGGAACTAAAAATAGATATCGAAGTAGTTCTGATGATTCAATCTTCAATAGTATTATTATACTTCTACTTCAACCCACTTCAATTCGGAGCTCTTAGTTACTTCGACTGGATGAATCTTAGCGATGGAATAATTAAGTCATAGTTTTTTGGTTGATTTGTATCATTAAGTATCATTAACTATTTTTTTTTTGGTACGAGGAATTTATCATGAATCCACTGATTTCTGCCGCTTCTGTTATTGCTGCTGGGTTGGCCGTCGGTCTTGCTTCTATTGGACCCGGGGTTGGTCAAGGGACTGCTGCGGGTCAAGCTGTAGAAGGCATTGCGAGACAGCCCGAGGCAGAGGGAAAAATACGAGGGACTTTATTGCTTAGTCTGGCTTTTATGGAAGCTTTAACAATTTATGGATTAGTTGTAGCATTAGCGCTTTTATTTGCGAATCCTTTTGTTTAATATTTCATCTTAATCCTATTTAATATTTCATCTTAATCCTATAACTATAAGAAAAATACGTATTTTTCTTATTGTTCTGGGCTTGATGCTTCCTTTTTCGAATTAATATCAAGAGTTAACTACTACAATTACTTTTATTCGTTGGGACAATAACCCAAGGGAAGGAATGATTTGAGGATGAGGAATTATCATACTGATTCACTTTCGTCCTTCCCCCTCGATTTATTCCTTCCCCTTCTTAGTCCAATAGAACCCTTTTTTAGGTGGAAGATAAAATTATTCAAAAAAAAAAATCGACAAATAGAGAATTAGTCTATTTTATCTATACAAATAGAGAATTAGTCTATTTTATCTATAAAAGGAGATCATATGAAAAATGTAACCGATTCTTTCCTTTTCTTGGGTCACTGGCCATACGCCGGGAGTTTCGGGTTTAATACCGATATTTTAGCAACAAATCCAATAAATCTAAGCGTAGTCCTCGGTGTATTGATTTTTTTTGGAAAGGGGGTGTGTGCGAGTTGTTTATTTCAAGAATAAACTGGATCCAACCCGCTGCACTTTTTTCGTTATAAGGGTGCATGATCCCGCGAATTACTTTTGAATAAATTAAGAAATCCTCTTTCAGAACCATAGCATTTCGTGATTCATTGGTAAATCGACTTTGATTCTCTCTTAACCAATAAGATGGGACTATGAATATGGTTAAAGCTAAATCGTTTGAAGTCCAGACGCAGCATGTACTCTTTCTACTACTATGTTAATAAAAAAGAAAATGGTTTAAAAATAAAAATGAAGGGTTGGAATAAATTGTTTTCGATATAGAACACTCATGTCGAGAAAATGATTTGAGTCCATTATTAGAAAAATGGCTATTTCATCCGTTTTTATACAATGCTGAATTGATGACCTATGTAGAACGTAAGAAGAATTCTTTGGATTTGAAAAAACAAAAAGAAACAATTTTGCTGACAATTACTTTCTTTGTCAGAAGAGTCCTCCGAATATTCTAGTTTTGGATTA